GTAAGAGAAAGTTTTTTGTGTATTTTGAGATACCATACAATGAATCGAACGAATGGATCAAATCCAATCAAAAAAAAGCAAGAAAAGAGGGCTTTCTTTTAGGAAAAATTCAGGAAAACAGAGCAAGTACAATAAAAAAGAAATTCAGTCAGTATTAGTCTGGGAAAATTTTTATATCATTTTGGCGACATGGCCGAGTGGTAAGGCGGAGGACTGCAAATCCTTTTTTCCCCAGTTCAAATCCGGGTGTCGCCTGATCAACAAAAAACTCGAAATCTCTTCTTTTCTTCTACTGTCTCCCGCCGTTTCACATTTGCCATATTATGGGCGGTGTACGGATTAGATCAAATGGGAACTCGCGATATGTAATAGATCTGAATTTCTCTTTTTGTGCTTTTTGCTTCTAAAATAAAGGTCAAGAATAGGCCTGAATTATTCCTTATTCCTACATGCTCCATTAGTACCATTCCCTTGTCAAGTTATTTCGTATTGTGATTGTGGTTAATCTTTCCAGATTAGAAACAATAGAGGAGTTTAAGCGGATTTATTAGATTGGTTTAGCAATAGTGTTCAGTCAGAATCCCTTTTTTATTTTGACTCTGCGCCATGGATTCCACTATTATTATTAGTGTATTATAATTAGTGAGCAAAAAAGGAAAAATTCCTTCATTTTTATCGAGATAGGGGACAGAATTCACATGGATATAGTAAGTCTCGCTTGGGCTGCTTTAATGGTAGTCTTTACCTTTTCCCTTTCACTAGTCGTGTGGGGAAGAAGTGGACTCTAAGAGGTCCTACTCAATTGAGTTTAAGGAATGAAACTTTATCAATTTTCTTATAGATCGTTCTACGTTTTGAACTATTTCAAATATCTTCTCCATTGGGATCGAATGGAGTAATGTATTCTAAGAATTCTACTCTTTGAATCAAACAGATTTTTCTACAATTACCGTGTTTGTATTTCGAACGAAATGGGATTCAATTTGATTCCAACTTAATTCTTCGGCATATTTCAATCAACGGGCTTTTAGCAATTATTTTCTATTTATATATAGATTTATAGATTTCTATATCAATTTTGATTTTATATATTTTCTATATATTTTCCATTTTATTCTAGAGTTTTCTAATTACAATAACCCTAAGAGATAGTATGGTAAGAAACAAATAGATGATTTTTTTCTACCATACTATCTTCTTTAGGATATTGCTGATTAGAGCCCGTTCATTTCATTAAAATAGAATTTTCATTTTTTTATGAATTTGTGATAAGAACTCAGAAGTCAAGTTTCATTGAAATTAATGAATGATTCATTAATCATTTTGACTAACTGTTTTTACGTAAATGATAAGGAGAAAGGCGGTAGGAACTAGAATGAATAGCGCAGTAGCAATAAATGCAAGAATATTGACTTCCATAATCTCGTCGTTTTTTTACTTCGCAATAACTCGGGATTTAATCCCATAGAGATGATCAATCTTTTACTTAGACTTTTGCTCATAAATTCAATGAATTACCTCTCGATGATATTGAATAGGATCAATATCATGAATAACAATATCTGAGCTATCAAATAAATTCGTGGTCAAGAATTGATCAAATAAATTCGTCGTCGAGAATTGAATAGTATAACATAGGATGTTCTTTTATCCATACCAACCCAACCTTCAATTATTGACCCAATCAATAATTTCTTTCATCTCTTTCTTTTTTCTCTATAATCTACCCACTTGTACAATAATCTGATAAAGTATCATCAAAGAACCCTTCCATGAGTCACATAGTTACAGACCGAAACAAAAAAAGCGAAAAAAAAAAGAGAAAAAGAAAGGAGTTTCCTTCGAAATTTTACTGTGATTTTTTTTGGAAGACAAAGAAGTATGATAAAGATGAGGCCGTATAAAACAAATCAAATTCACTTCTTTTTTTTGGGGGGGTTGTTCTTTCTTCGATGGGACCTTAAAACAAAAAAAAAGGAAAGCAAAAAGGATCCCCTTTTGCTTTGACAATAAAATTCTGCTCCAGCCCCTTCATAAATTAGAAAACGGTAGAGCTGAGTTGGTATATTTATTAGATCCGTCGGGACTGACGGGGCTCGAACCCGCAGCTTCCGCCTTGACAGGGCGGTGCTCTGACCAATTGAACTACAATCCCAGGGAAAGTAAGAAGGGATCTAGCAGAAATTTTGATTCTTTTTATCTACGTATCAGGTATTTCTGAAGGACAAGGGGGTTCTATCATCTCATGGTAGATTGGCGGATTATTGGGCCGAGCTGGATTTGAACCAGCGTAGACATATTGCCAACGAATTTACAGTCCGTCCCCATTAACCACTCGGGCATCGACCCAGGAAGAATCAAAATTATACTTATTGGTAATCCATGATCAACTGCCTTTCATAGTACCCTACCCCCAGGGGAATTTGAATCCCCGCTGCCTCCTTGAAAGAGAGATGTCCTCAACCACTAGACGATGGGGGCCCACTTGTCCAAGCGCCCT